TATCATTATTGCCGAACCCAATGCTTACATTGCATTTGCGGGTAAAAGAGTAATTGAGCAAACATTGAATACAACAGTACCTGAAGGTTCACAAGTGGCTGAATATTTATTTGATAAGGGCTTATTTGATTCAATTGTACCACGTAATCTTTTAAAGGGTGTTCTTAGTGAGTTATTTCAGCTCCATGCTTTCTTTCCTTTGACTCCAAATTAAATCAAGTAGAGCTTTAATTTGTTCCATTTTTTTTATTTTTTATTTATTAATTTATTATATGAATTATTATATTAATATTATATAAATATATAGATATTAATAAATATTATATAGAATAAATATTATATAGATAATATATAGATATTAATATTATATAGGTTTCTACTTTTTTTTTTTCTATTATACTATTCTAAAATGAATTCTAAAACGAATATTAAAATATTACTATTTTCTTTATTCTAATTAGATTTCAAATTCGAAAATTCTAATTAGAATTTAGATTAATAATTTTTTTAAATTTATTATATCTACTCATACTCAGTTAGATACACTTAGTAGAATTCTATTCTAGATAGATTTCATAGATTTCTATATCAAAATCTACTTGGTATAAGTATATATGAATTCTAGTGATTATAAAATTGATTATAAAATCTCCTTCTAACAATATAAAAATATAAAAATAACAAGTAAAAATATTAATAGAAGAATAACTAAAAACTAAAAAAATAACAAACTGGTACAAATATTAAATCGAGGTACCCATTCTATGACAACTCTCAGCAACTTACCCTCTATTTTTGTGCCCTTAGTAGGCCTAGTATTTCCGGCAATTGCAATGGCTTCTTTATTTATACATGTTCAAAAAAACAAGATTTTTTAGATACGGATAGCAGTAGGGACAAATCTCATCTATTTTTTTAGATCTAGAAGCAATTCAATGAATTACTCCTAAAGGTTTACATAAAAATAGTGCTAGTTGATGAGAGTTACTTCGCAAACAAGGAAAAGTCAAATAAAATTCATTTGGTTGGGTTATTTTTCAATTCAAAAAAAAATACAACTGGATCTAATATGGGTTGGCGATCAGAACGTATATGGATAGAACTTATAACGGGGTCTCGAAAAACAAGTAATTTCTGCTGGGCCTTTATCCTTTTTTTAGGTTCATTAGGGTTCTTATTGGTTGGAACTTCGAGTTATCTTGGTAGGAATTTGTTATCTTTATTTCCGTCTCAGCAAATTCTTTTTTTTCCACAAGGGATCGTAATGTCTTTCTATGGAATCGCTGGTCTCTTTATTAGCTCTTATTTGTGGTGTACAATTTTGTGGAATGTAGGTAGTGGTTATGATCGATTCGATAGAAAAGAGGGAATAGTGTGTATTTTTCGTTGGGGATTTCCTGGAAAAAATCGTCGTATCTTTCTCCGATTCCTTATGAAAGACATTCAGTCCATCAGAATAGAAGTGAAAGAGGGTATTTATACTCGTCGTGTCCTTTATATGGAAATCAGAGGACAGGGGGTCATTCCTTTGACTCGTACTGATGAGAATTTGACTCCACGAGAAATTGAACAAAAAGCGGCAGAATTGGCCTATTTCTTGCGCGTACCAATTGAAGTATTTTAAAAAGAAAAATGAATGAATGCTTTAAAAAACGGAAAAAATTCAAGAATTCTTTTTTGGAAATATTTGAGATTTTTAAATTTGGATAGAAAGGGTGTTTTTTCGTTTCGAAATCCAACTAATATTCATTATTCATTACTTGAAGTGCTCTTTCATGCATTCATCAAAAGGGGCAGTTGCTTCGAATTTTAGCAATTGATATCTTTGTAAACAATATTTTTTTCTTCATTCGAATTGGAAGCAGACTCTTTCTTTTTCTTATTCTATTTTTTGTATTCTTTCTAAATTCAAGAACTAACTCCCGAATTGCAAATAAAAAAATGTGAGAATAGATTTATAGGCTCTATGACTTGGAATAGAACTTATGCTTGATAGAAATATTCTTATCATATAGAGTTGACGAATGAGGTGAAGCTGACTTCATTAAAGACGAAAAATGGCAAAAAAGAAAGCATTCATTCCCCTTCTATATCTTACATCTCTAGTCTTTTTGCCCTGGTGGATCTCTTTCTCATTTAAGAAAAATATGGAATCTTGGGTTACTAATTGGTCAAATACTAGGCAATCCGAAATTTTATTGAATGATATTCAAGAAAAGAGTATTCTAAAAGAATTCATAGAATTAGAGGAACTGTTACTCTTGGATGAAATGATAAAGGAATACCCAGAAACACGTCTACAAAACCTTCGTATCGGAATCTACAAAGAAACGATTCAATTGATCAAGACGCACAACGAAGATCATATGAATATGATTTTGCACTTCTCGACAAATATAATCTGTTTCGTTATTTTAAGTGGTTATTCTATTCTAGGTAATCAAGAACTTATTATTCTTAACTCTTGGGTTCAAGAATTCCTATATAACTTAAGCGACACAATAAAATCTTTTTTTATTCTTTTATTAACTGATTTATGTATAGGATTCCATTCGACCCATGGTTGGGAACTAATGATTGGTTCCGTCTATAAAGATTTTGGATTTGCTCATAATGATCAAATTATATCCGGTCTTGTTTCCACTTTTCCAGTCATTCTAGATACAATTTTGAAATATTGGATTTTCCGTTATTTAAATCGTGTATCTCCATCACTTGTAGTGATTTATCATGCAATGAATGACTGAAAAAAGGATCCACTTATCCAATTATAAAGTTTGTTATTTTGTACTGTACAAAGGCTAACCATTCAAATAAAATTATTATTTTCTTTTTCTTTCTACTCATCCAGGGGATTCCTCCTATATTCCAGTAAAATTCTTTCAGGACATAGCAGAATCATGGATAGGGAACTGTACCAGTGACCAACCTAATTTTATTGTAGAACTTTTCAGGATCAATGATTGGACCATGCAAACTAGAAATTACTGTTCTTGGATAAAGGAAGAGATTACTCGATCCATTTCCGTATCGCTCATGATCTATATAATAACTCGAGCACCCATTTCAAATGCATATCCCATTTTTGCACAGCAGGGTTATGAAAATCCGCGAGAAGCAACTGGCCGTATTGTATGTGCCAATTGCCATTTAGCTAATAAGCCCGTGGATATCGAGGTTCCACAAGCGGTACTTCCTGATACTGTATTCGAAGCAGTTATTCGAATTCCTTATGATATGCAAGTGAAACAAGTTCTTGCTAATGGTAAAAAGGGGGGGTTGAATGTGGGGGCTGTTCTTATTTTACCGGAGGGGTTTGAATTGGCTCCCCCAGATCGTATTTCGCCTGAGATTAAAGAAAAGATAGGTAATCTGTCTTTTCAAAGCTATCGTCCCACTAAAAAAAATATTCTTGTGGTGGGCCCTGTTCCCGGTCAAAAATATAATGAAATAACCTTTCCTATTCTTTCCCCCGATCCCGCTACTAAGAGAGATGTTCACTTCTTAAAATATCCAATATACGTAGGCGGGAACAGGGGAAGGGGGCAGCTTTATCCCGACGGGAGCAAGAGTAATAATAATGTTTATAATGCTACAGCGGCGGGTATAGTAAACAAAATCATCCGAAAAGAAAAGGGGGGGTATGAAATAACTATAGTAGATGCAGCGAATGGTCGCGAAGTGATTGATATTATACCTCCAGGACCAGAACTTCTTGTTTCAGAGGGTGAATCTATCAAACTTGATCAACCATTAACGAGTAATCCCAATGTGGGTGGATTTGGTCAGGGGGATGCGGAAATAGTACTTCAAGATCCGTTACGTGTCCAAGGTCTCTTGTTCTTCGTGGCATCTGTTATTTTGGCACAAATCTTTTTGGTTCTTAAAAAGAAACAGTTTGAGAAGGTTCAATTATCTGAAATGAATTTCTAGGTACGCGGATTTATTAACATATTAAGTTCGTAAGAATAACAAAATTTTTTGTGTTGATAATTATGTAATTCTGTATAATTAAAAGATTATGAAAAGCCTCTTGCTTGTTTCTATTCTTTTTTCTCCGATATTTAGAGAATTCACCGTAGTACCAGTCAGTCATAGTATGTATATTGTGAAGAAGACTATTTGACTTTACCTATTTTTTGGTTTCTTTTTTTTTTCACCTCAAAGAAATGAAATTGGAGCACTATAATTATGTCACTGTTTTCGGATTTCAATGTCATAGAATATAAATATATTCAATTAATAGTTTTTGTTTTTTTATTTGACTATAATAAAATTCAACTCGATACTAAATGGAAGATAAATAAACGGAAAATATTAAGCACAGAGAAATAAAAATTGGAAAAACGGGATTCTAGGAGGGATTATTTGTCTTCCTAGAGCCCTTCTTGTTTGTGTCAAAAAATTCTCCCCAATATTCTCATATACCAAATATTTTCATATAATAATGCCTATTGATCTCGTTCGTCAAAGAATCCTACCCCCGCGCCCATTCTTAGTTTATATTTTTTCCGAGTTTTTATTAGTATTAGAACCCTTATGACATAAGTACATATAAGATGACATAATTTAATTACATATTAAGATTGGTTTTTATTGCATATACCATATAAGCATATAACATATAAGAAGTAGTATAAAAAATAGTAGAGTAGTTGACAAACAAAAAAGAGAGGGAGTTTTATTGAACAAATAGGATTTCTTCGAAAAATATTATATATTCCAATTAAAAATAAGATTCTTTTTAGCATCGAAAGGAAAGGATTCGCTTCGCATGATATGTGATCAAAATCAAAATATATAGAAAAAAGAATCAAAAATATATATATATAAACAATTTTTTTAACAATTTATTACAATACAATATATTTAACATTTTAATTACATTTTCGATTTGTTATTTATATTTCTTTTTTTTCTATTTGTTTGTGCCGCTCAGAAAAAGGAAATCTAGTGATTCTTTCTTTGTTTTCCTTTCGTTTTCTTTATTTTCACTTTGA